ATGAGACTAAAAAAAAATACTTACCTGAAATATATGATCCTTTCTTGAACGGACCCTATCGAGGACGAATAAAAAAAAGTTTTTCACTCTCAAATAAAACTTACACAAAAAACTACATTTGGATAAATAAGATTCATGGTATCCTTCTTAATATTAATACTCATTATCCAGAATTTGAAGAGAAAATAGATCGATTTGATAAAAAATCATTATCAACTGAAATTCGTTTTTTTTTAAACTTGATCAGTAAATTTTCTGGAAAATCAGTATCAAGTTTCAATTTTCAAGGACTTTTTTTATTTCCAGAACATGAAAAAATGGATTCAGAAGAAAAAAAAAAACTGAAATTATTATTCGACGCAATTCTAACTGATCCGAACGATAAAACAATTATAAATAGAAAAAACTGTATTGGAATAAAAGAAACCAGTAAAAAAGTTCCTCGATGGTCATACAAATTAATTCACGAGGTGGAAAACCTGAAAAGAGGTAATGAAACAGCGGATTATGAGATCCGTTCAAGAAAAGGCAAACGTGTAGTGATTTTGAGTGATGACTCACAGAATGCCGCTACTTATACGAATACCAAGGATACTCAAAATTATGATAAAAAAGATGAATTGGGTTTAATGCGTTATTCATACCAACCGGATTTTCGGCGAGAGATAATCAAAGGATCTAGACGCGCTGAAAGACGTAAAACAGTTACTTGGAAACTCTTTCAAGCAAGCGCGCATTCCCCTCTTTTTTTGGACAAAATTTACAAACCCTCCTTCTTTTCTTTTGATATTTTCGAGGCAATGAAAATATTTTTTTTTTTTAAAAATTGGATGTGGAAAAATACAGAATTGAAAATTTCGGATTATACAGAGGTAAAGACAAAAGAAAGGAAGGAAAAGACAAAAGAAAGGAATAAAGAAGAGGAAAAAAAACGTCTAGAAATAGCAGAAGCCTGGGATAGCATTATATATGCTCAAGTAATAAGAGGTTTTTTATTAGTAACCCAATCGATTCTTAGAAAATATATTTTATTACCTTCATTGATAATAACTAAAAATATCGTTCGTATACTATTATTTCAATTTCCCGAATGGTCAGAGGATTTAAAGGATTGGAATAGAGAAATGTATATTAAATGCACCTATAATGGCATTCAATTATCCGAAAAAGAATTTCCGAAAAACTGGCTAAGAGAGGGTATTCAAATAAAGATCCTTTTTCCGTTTCGTCTGAAACCTTGGCACAGATCTAAGCTACGACCCCCGCAAAAGGAAAAGGGTCCAATGAAAAAAAAAGCGAAAAAAATGGATTTTTGCTTTTTAACAGTTTTGGGAATGGAAGTCGAATTGCCCTTTTCTTCTTCTCCCCGAAACCCACTTTCATTTTTTGATCCCATTGTTAAAGAACTCAAAAAAAAAATTCAAAAATTGAAAAAGCATTCTTTTCTAGTTCTAAAAGTTTTAAACGAAAGAACAAAATTTTTTCTAAATGTCTCAAAAGAAAGAGCACAATGGATCATCAAAAGTATTCTCAAAAATATTCTATTTGTAAAAGAAAAAATAAAAAAACTATCACTATCAAATCTTTTATTTATATTTGGATTGAGAAAAATATATGAATTGAGTGAAACTCAAAAAGATTCAACAATCAGTAACAGTAATCCAATGATTTCCGAATCAGCCATTCCAATTCAATCTATTAATTGGACAAATTGTTCATTGACAGAAAAAAAAATAAAAGATCTGAATGATAGAACAAAGACAATCATAAAACAAATAGAAAATTTTACAAAAGACAAGAAAAAGGGGTTTCTAATTTCAGAGATAAATATTAGTTCTAACAAAACAACTTATGATGATAAAAGATTAGAATTACAAAAAAATATTTGGCAAATATTACAAAGAAGAAATGTTCGATTAGCCCATAAATCACATTATTTTTTTAAATTTTTAATGGAAAGGGTATACATAGATATCTTTGTATGTATCATTAATATTCCTAGGATCAATGTACAACTTTTTCTTGAATCAACAAAAAAAATTCTTAATAAATACATTTACAATAATGAAGCAAATGAAGAAAGAATTGATAAAAAAAATCAAAGTATAATTCACTTTATTTCTACTATAAAAAAATCAATTTATAATATTAGTAATATGAATTCACAGAATTTTTGTGACGTATCCTCTTTGTCACAAGCATATGTATTTTACAAATTATCACAAACCCAAGTTAGTAACTTATATAAGTATAAATTAAGATCCGTTTTTGACTATCATGGAACACCTCTTTTTCTTAAGAATGAAATAAAGGATTTTTTTTTTGGAGTACAAGGAATATTTCATTCCAAATTAAGCCATAAGAACCCTCCAAATTCTGTAATGAATCAATGGACAAACTGGTTAAAAGGTCATTATCAATACGATTTATCTCAGAGTGGATGGTCTAGATTAGTCCCACAAAAATGGCGAAATAGAATGAAAGATTTAACCAAATGTCATTCATATGAAAAAAACAGATTAATTCTTTACAAAAAACAAGAAGTAGACTCATTAACAAATAAAAAAAAAAAATTAAAAAAACAATATGGGTATGATCTTTTATCATATAAATCTATTAATTATGCAGATAAGAAGGATTCATATATTTATGGATATAGATTGCCATTCCAAGCAAATAATAACCAAGCGATTTCTTATAATTACAAGATGCGTAAAGAAAAATTATTTGATATGAGGGATGATATCCCTATCAAGAATTATATAGTAGAAGGTTATATTCTAGATATGGAAAAAAATATGAATAGAAAGTATTTTGATTGGAGAATTCTTTATTTTTGTCTTCGAAATAAAGTTGATTTTGAGGCTTGGATCGATACCGATTATTATTTTACGATTCATCAAGAAATCAACCCATCCAATCAAAAAAGGTTTTTTTTTGATTGGATGGGAATGAATGTAGAAATACTAAATCGTTCCATATCGAATCGGGAATTTTTTTTCTTCTCTAAATTTGTGATATTTTATAATGCATATACGAGTAACCCGTGGATCATACCAATCAAATTACTTTTTTTCAATTTTAATGGAAATAAAAATGTTAGTGAAACTAAAAACATCACTGGAAAGAAAAAAATAGAAATTTTTAGACCATCGAAAAAAAAAAAATCTCTTGAATTAGAGTTAGAGATTCGAAATCAAGAAAAAACAGAATACGCAGGTCGAGTAAATCTTGAATCATCTCTCGCAAAGCAAGAAAAAGATGTTGAAGAAGATTATGCAGGATCGGACATGAAAAAGAGTGTAAAAAAAAAGAAATACAAGAACAACATTGAAGCAGAACTTAATTTCTTACTAAGAAGGTATTTGCTTTTTCAATTGAACTGCCGTGATTGCTTAAAGGAAAGAATAATGAATAATATCAAAGTATGTTGTCTCCTGCTTAGACTGATAAATCTAAAAGAAATTGCTATAGACTCTATTCAAAGAGGAGAACTAAGTCTCGATATTATGAAAATTCAGAATCAGAGGGATTTCACTCTTATAGAATTGATGAAAAAAGGACTATTGAGTATCCAACCAGTTCGTCTGTCTATAAAAAACCATGAACAATTTATTATGTATCAAACCATAGGCCTTTCGTTGATTCATAAGAGAAAGCACCAAATTAATCAAAGATACCGAGAAAAAAGTGATGTTGATAAGAAGAATTTTAATAAATCCATTACAAGAACAAGAGATCAAAAGATGACTGAAAATAAAGAAAAAAGTCATTATGATTTGCTTGTTCCTGAAAATATTTTATCCGCTAGACGGCGTAGAGAATGGAGAATTCTAATTTGTTTCAATCGTCGGAATAGAAATAGTGTGCATAGAAATACTGCATTTTACAATGAGAATAAAGTGAATAATTGCTGTCAAGTTTTGGCTACAAGTAAAGATCTTGATAGAGATAAAAAAAAACGAATTAATTTAAAGTTATTTCTTTGGCCAAATTATCGATTAGAAGATTTAGCTTGTATGAATCGCTATTGGTTTGATACCAATAATGGCAGCCGTTTCGGTATGGTAAGGATACATATGTATCCGCGATTGAAAATTAGTTAATCTACATTTTTATTTTTTCTATTTCCCGTAACATATCTGGTATGCGAAGACAAATAGATGCACACACGCATTGTCTTACCTTCTATTCTTAGGCATCATACTAATTCAATGATATATCCATTAGATCTATAAATGAATCAACAAAATCTTCTTATTTTAAGTCTACAATTTTTCTTTTGTGAATGCATAAATATAGTATTTTTTGTATACCTATTTCAATTGGATTGATTAATAATAATTAATTTGAAAAAAAAAAAAATCAGGAATTCTTAAGGAAATTAAGATTATTGTATATACCAAATTTAAAAATAGTGTCATTATTATTACTGATCAATCAAAATATCTAGAATCTAGAAAAAAAAAAAAAAAGGGGGGGGGGGGAAGAGAAGCTTTGATTTTATGGTAAAAAATGCATTTATACCCGTTATTTCACAAGAAAAAAAAGAAGAAAACCCCGGATCGATTGAATTTCAAGTATTCAATTTCAACAATAAGATACGAAGACTTACTTCACATTTGGAATTGCACAGAAAAGACTATTTATCTCAAAGGGGTTTACGTAAAATTCTGGGAAAACGGCAACGACTCCTGTCTTATTTGTCAAAGAAAAATGTAATACGTTATAAAAAATTAATTAATCGGTTGGCTATTCGGGAGTCACAAACTCATTAATTTGAAGAGTCATTTTGAATTATTCGATTTATTAGATCTTGAATTTTGATGCACTAATTTTTGTTTTAAGCAATTCATGGAAGAATGAATCGAGGAAAAACCTATGAATGCCCCAGCTAGAAGAAAAGACCTCATGATAGTCAATATGGGTCCTCACCACCCATCAATGCATGGTGTTCTTCGACTCATTGTTACTCTAGATGGTGAGGATGTTATTGATTGTGAACCAATATTGGGTTATTTACATAGAGGGATGGAAAAAATTGCGGAAAACCGAACAATTGTACAATATCTGCCTTATGTAACACGTTGGGATTATTTAGCTACTATGTTCACAGAAGCAATAACCGTAAATGGACCGGAACAGTTAGGAAATATTCAAGTACCTAAAAGAGCCAGCTATATCCGAGTAATTATGTTGGAGTTGAGTCGTATAGCTTCTCACCTACTATGGCTGGGACCTTTTATGGCAGATATTGGTGCACAAACCCCTTTCTTCTATATTTTCAGAGAAAGAGAATTAATATATGATCTATTCGAAGCTGCCACAGGTATGAGAATGATGCATAATTATTTCCGTATCGGAGGAGTAGCGGCTGATCTACCTCATGGCTGGATAGATAAATGTTTGGATTTCTGCGAGTATTTTTTAACAGGGGTTGTTGAATATCAAAAACTTATTACGCGAAATCCTATTTTTTTAGAACGGGTTGAGGGAGTAGGCATTATTGGTGGAGAGGAAGTAATAAATTGGGGTTTATCAGGACCAATGCTTCGGGCTTCCGGAATACAATGGGATCTACGTAAAGTTGATCATTATGAGTGTTACGAGGAATTTGATTGGGAAGTTCAATGGCAAAAAGAAGGAGATTCATTAGCTCGTTATTTAGTACGAATTGGTGAAATGATGGAATCCATAAAAATTATTCAACAGGCTCTGGAAGGAATTCCGGGAGGTCCATATGAGAATTTAGAAATACGCTGCTTTGATAGAGAAAAGGATCCAGAATGGAATGATTTTGAATATCGATTCATTAGTAAAAAACCGTCTCCGACTTTTGAATTGCCGAAACAAGAACTTTATGTGAGAGTTGAAGCCCCAAAGGGAGAATTAGGAATTTTTATAATAGGGGATCAGAATGGTTTTCCTTGGAGATGGAAAATTCGTCCACCAGGTTTTATCAATTTGCAAATTCTTCCTCAGTTAGTTAAAAGAATGAAATTGGCTGATATTATGACAATACTAGGTAGCATAGATATCATTATGGGAGAAGTTGATCGTTGAAATGATAATTGATACAACCGAAGTACAAGATATCAATTCTTTTTCCAGATTGGAATCTTTAAAAGAGGTCTATGGAATTATATGGGTACTTGTCCCTATTTTGACTCTTGTATTGGGAATCACAATAGGTGTACTAGTGATTGTATGGTTAGAAAGAGAAATATCCGCAGGGATACAACAGCGTATTGGACCTGAATACGCCGGTCCTTTGGGAGTTCTTCAAGCTCTAGCAGATGGAACAAAACTGCTTTTCAAAGAGAATCTTATTCCATCTAGGGGAGATATTCGTTTATTCAGTATTGGACCATCCATATCAGTCATATCAATTCTAGTAAGCTATTCAGTAATTCCTTTTGGCTATAACTTTGTTTTAGCTGATATCAATATCGGTGTTTTTTTATGGATTGCTATTTCGAGTATTGCTCCCATTGGACTTCTTATGTCAGGATATGGGTCAAATAATAAATATTCCTTTTTGGGTGGTCTACGGGCTGCTGCTCAATCGATTAGTTATGAAATACCATTAACTTTATGTGTGTTATCAATATCTCTACGTGTGATTCGTTGAGACAGAAAGTTTTCCATGCTCCTTTCTTTTCGTCTTTATTTCTTTTCTTCTTTATAGGAAAGGGGTAGAAAAAATGGAATAGATATCCCGATTTTCATTGTTTTTATTAGGAATTCGGATTGATGAACTAAATCAGATAGTTATATGAGTGAAATAAAACAGCTTCTATTTATTCAATTAAAATGCATAATATTTAAAAACTTAACTTAATAATATATATATACATATAAAGAATTAATATACTATGATTTGAATTTCATTTGAATCCGCAGTAAAAATATTGAGTCTCATTTTCTATGTATAAGAATTAAGTGGAAAAAAAGAAATTATAAGCGGAAGAAACCGTTTACCCCAAAATTGGTTGATTAGTCATCCTGTCTTGAAGCGGGCTCAAAAGACCAACCTTATTGAGTTTTCACTACCGTTTGTATGAATTACCATAAAAAAAGGGGGATTGATAAAAAAAAATGAGTGGATGGTTAGAAACACCAAGATACACAAAGGATTAGTAATGGAAATTATGTAAATTATCCAAAAGAGCATTTATGCATAATAGAAAAAGAATACTAATTGGGGCTTTAAGTTGGTAGAAATAATCAGGCAGTACTCCCCACAATTCCGATCCAGAGTATGCTCCTATCCACTGATTAAATAAATGACTATCAGAAACGAAATAATCCTTTAATTTTTTTTTTTTAATCCCCTTTTGCACATAAAATAAAAAAAAAAAAAAGAAGAATAGGAACGAAAAAAAAAAAAGAAAGAATAATATAATACAATTAAAATAAAAAAAGAGGGATCCCTTTTGATCCTTTCTTATATCCATATTCATGGAGATCCAATTCATGTCATAATTCATAAACTAATGTCTAATTTTTTTACGTAATCGAAAACGATGGGTTATTGATAATTCTAAAGGAGTATTTTATTGAAGAATTTAATTATTACTCAACAAATAAACATTTTTAAGGGATGAGATCAATTCAGAAGTACCTTTTGTATTTATTATTATAACAGACAGAATTCAATTGGTCAAATTCAGGACTGTCCAATAGATTTTAATCCTATCTATCCCAGGGATATATCAAGATAAATAACCGGCCCGGTCCTTAGATTTATTTATGGCCTTCGGAGGAGCCGTATGAGGTGAAAATCTCATGTACGGTTCTGTAATAGCGATGGGAACAGTAATGTTATCACCGACTAGGATTATCTAACAGTTTAAGTACAGTTGATATAGTTGACGCGAAATCAAAATATGGTTTTTGGGGATGGAATTTGTGGCGTCAACCTATAGGTTTTATCGTTTTTCTAATTTCTTCCCTAGCGGAATGTGAAAGATTACCTTTTGATTTACCAGAAGCAGAAGAAGAATTAGTAGCAGGTTATCAAACCGAATATTCGGATATCAAATTTGGTTTATTTTACGTTGCTTCCTATTTAAACTTATTAGTTTCTTCATTATTTGTAACAGTTCTTTACTTAGGCGGTTGGAATATCTCTATTCCGTACATATTCGTTTCTGAGCTTTTTGAAATAAATAAAACATGTGGAGTTTTTGGAACTACAATTGGTATCCTTATTACATTAGCTAAAACTTATTTGTTCTTGTTCGTTTCTATCACAACAAGATGGACTTTGCCTCGGCTAAGAATGGATCAATTATTAAATCTTGGATGGAAATTTCTTTTACCTATTTCTCTCGGTAATCTATTATTAACAACTTCGTTTCGACTGTTTTCACTGTAAAAGATTGATATTCTATATTAATAACTTGTCTCAAACAAGAGAAAGAAACAAAACCAAAATATTCATAGATATTCACGATATGTTCCTTATGGTAACTGGGTTCATGAATTATGGTCAACAAACAGTACGAGCTGCAAGGTACATTGGTCAAAGTTTCATGATTACCTTATCCCACGCAAATCGTTTACCTGTAACTATTCAATATCCTTATGAAAAATTAATCACATCGGAACGTTTCCGCGGTCGAATCCATTTTGAATTTGATAAATGCATTGCTTGTGAAGTATGTGTTCGTGTATGTCCTATAGATCTACCCGTTGTTGATTGGAAACTAGAAACTTATATTCGAAAGAAACGATTGCTTAATTACAGTATTGATTTCGGGATCTGTATATTTTGTGGTAACTGCGTTGAGTATTGTCCAACAAATTGTTTATCAATGACTGAAGAATATGAACTTTCGACTTATAATCGTCACGAATTGAATTATAATCAAATTGCTTTGGGCCGTTTACCAATGTCAGTAATTGACGATTATACAATTCGAACAATTCAATTCAAATAAAATTCTTTTTTTTTTATTCATTTTATTAAAAATATAAATTAGAAAAATAACAATATAATATATTAAAAAATATTATATATAATATAATTAAAAATAACAATATAATATATTAAAAAATATTATATATAATATAATTATATATAATATAAAATATTATCTAATTTTCGACTATAAATAAAATATATATAGAATAATAAATATTATAATAAATATATAGTATAGTTTAATATAGTTTCGAACTACTCTTTCGTATAAAGAATGAGATTAGTCCTATAACTGTACTTATATCAATTCACACTTCTTAGGATTTAATTCAATTAGGAATTTAGTATATAAAATTTTTTCCTGGTCGTATCAATAAGGTCATGAAATTTCGATTTATTTATCTTTTATTTTACATCTAATGGATTTACCTGAACCGATACATGATTTTCTTTTAATCTTTCTGGGATCAGGTCTTGTATTAGGAAGTATAGGAGTAGTATTACTTACCAACCCAATTTTTTCTGCCTTTTCGTTGGGACTGGTTCTTGTTTGTATATCTTTATTCTATATTTTATCAAACTCCCATTTTGTAGCTGCAGCACAGCTACTTATTTACGTGGGAGCTATAAGCGTTTTAATCATATTTGCTGTGATGTTCATAAATGGTTCAGAATATTACCAAGATTTTCATCTTTGGACCGTTGGGGATGGAGTTACTTTGATGGTTTGTACAAGTATTTTTGTTTCACTAATAACTACTATTCCAGATACATCATGGTACGGGATTATTTGGACTACAAGATCAAATCAGATTATAGAGCAAGATTTGATAAATAATAGTCAACAAATTGGAATTCATTTATCAACAGATTTTTTTCTTCCATTTGAACTAATTTCAATAATTCTTTTAGCTGCTTTGATAGGTGCAATTGTCGTGGCTCGCCAGTAAGAATAGAACTAGTAACATCAATCTAAATTCAATTTTGTTCTATTTTATCTTTATCACATCCATTTCCTTTGAATTTTGTATGTGAAAGTGAAAGATTGTTTCTGTTTAAAATAATTTTTTTATTCGATTTATTACCAATATAGTCTTGTGGTACGTACTTGTTATATTCTCTAGTCAATCGAATCTGTTGAATTGTTGTTCATATTGAAATGAAGCGAAATTTATAAGGAGTTGGTCAATGATGCTCGAACATGTACTTGTTTTGAGTGCCTATTTATTTTCTATCGGTATCTATGGATTGATCACGAGCCGAAATATGGTTAGAGCCCTTATGTGTCTTGAACTTATACTGAATGCGGTTAATATAAATTTCGTAACTCTTTCTGATTTTTTTGATAGTCGCCAATTAAAAGGAAATATTTTTTCAATTTTTGTTATAGCTATCGCAGCCGCTGAAGCAGCTATTGGACCGGCTATTGTTTCGTCAATTTATCGTAACAGAAAATCAACTCGTATCAATCAATCGAATTTGTTGAATAAATAGTATTAATCAGAAAAATTCGAATTTAGAATATTGAAATCCTAATATTTATCAATTCAAATTCGCATGTATGATACACAACGTATGATCATGTTTGCGAAAACGTAAGAAATCAAAGTATCTTGGCCCTCTCTTATGAATTGATCCAGAGGTAGATTGATTAGAAAAATTCTGGTAAATCATTGATTCGTCTGGTGTCGAAATATATGATTCATTTACAAGTTTACTAGATCGAAAATTTCTGATGTTCAAAAATTAATAGATCCAATGTCACATTCAGTAAAGATTTATGATACATGTATAGGATGTACTCAATGTGTCCGAGCCTGCCCCACAGATGTATTAGAAATGATACCTTGGGACGGATGTAAAGCTAAACAAATTGCTTCTGCTCCAAGAACAGAGGACTGTGTTGGTTGTAAGAGGTGTGAATCCGCCTGTCCGACGGATTTCTTGAGTGTTCGAGTTTATTTATGGCATGAAACAACTCGAAGCATGGGTCTAGCTTATTGATACGTTTCAAAAAACCACACACGAATACAATTTTTTTACTGACAAAAACCCGTGCTCAAAATAGAAAAAAATCTTTTCTATTTTGAGCACGGGTTTTTCTGGCCCAAGTGTATCTTATTTTTACCACGAATTTTTTTCCTTGGTTAACAATAGTTGTAGTTTTGCCAATATCCGCGGGTTCCTTAATCTTCTTATTTCCCCATAGAGGAAATAAGGTGAGTAGGTGGTATACTCTTTGTATATGCTTAATAAATCTCCTTCTAACAACCTATGCATTCTGTTATCATTTCCAATTGGACGATCCATTAATCCAATTGACGGAGAATTATAAATGGATCAATATTTTTGATTTTTACTGGAGATTCGGAATCGATGGACTCTCTATAGGACCTATTTTACTGACGGGATTTATCACCACTTTAGCTACTTTAGCGGCTCAACCGGTTACTCGGGAATCCCGATTATTCCATTTCCTGATGTTAGCAATGTATAGCGGTCAAATAGGATCATTTTCTTCTCGAGACATTTTACTTTTTTTCATCATGTGGGAATTAGAATTAATTCCCGTTTATCTACTTTTATCCATGTGGGGGGGAAAGAAACGTTTGTATTCAGCTACCAAGTTTATTTTGTATACTGCAGGAAGTTCCATTTTTTTATTAATGGGAGTTCTCGCTATCGGTTTATATGGTTCCAATGAACCAACATTAAATTTTGAAACATCAGCTAATCAATCGTATCCTGTGGCACTGGAAATAATATTCTATATTGGATTTCTTATTGCTTTTGCTGTCAAATCGCCGATTATACCCTTACATACATGGTTACCAGACACCCACGGAGAGGCACATTACAGTACTTGTATGCTTTTAGCCGGAATCTTATTAAAAATGGGAGCGTATGGATTGGTTCGAATTAATATGGAATTATTACCCCACGCTCATTCTATATTTTCCCCCTGGTTAATTCTATTAGGCGCAATTCAAATAATCTATGCAGCTTCAACATCTCTTGGTCAACGTAATTTAAAAAAAAAGAATAGCTTATTCCTCCGTATCTCATATGGGTTTCATAATTATAGGAATTGGTTCTATAAGCGATACGGGACTCAACGGAGCCATTTTACAAATAATCTCTCATGGATTTATTGGTGCTGCGCTTTTTTTCTTGGCAGGAACGAGTTATGATAGAATACGTCTTTTTTATCTCGACGAAATGGGCGGAATGGCTATTCCAATGCCAAAAATATTCACGGTTTTCAGTATCTTATCGATGGCTTCTCTTGCATTGCCGGGCATGAGCGGTTTTGTTGCAGAATTGATAGTTTTTTTTGGAATAATTACCAGTCCAAAATATCTTTTAATGACAAAAATACTAATTACTCTTGTAATGGCAATTGGAATGATATTAACTCCTATTTATTCATTATCTATGTTACGCCAAATGTTCTATGGATACAAGCTTTTTAATACACCAAACTCTTTTTTTTTTGATTCTGGTCCGCGAGAGTTATTTATTTCGATTTCTATCCTTATACCTGTAATAGGTATTGGTATTTATCCGGATTTCATTTTCTCATTATCAGTTGACAAGGTCGAAGCTATTCTATCTAATTTTTTATAGATAGTTTTCATGAATAAATAACTAACATCAAAAAATAAAAAAAGAGCAATAAATCCCATTTTTTTTAATAGTGTCCATTGTACAATAAAAAAAAATGAATTGGAATTGTAACCGGATATGTTTGGTGTTTGTGAGAACCCCGTGAATCACTACATTACTTGATTTAAAGGGTTCTCGACGGTTTATGCGAAGTTTTCTTATACTTTCTTATACTTATATATTAGATATATGCTTACGGTGTTTGTATTTATATATATGCTTACTTTGTTTGTATTTGTCAGGCCCTTTCCTCACTTTAATTCAATTAGATGTAAATGAACCATAACTATGTAGTCCTATTCCTAATAGATTGATCCCAAAATAACATATCCAAATTATAAGAAAGCCCATAGAGGCCACTATTGAAGAATTTACACCTTCCAATTTTTTATTTTTTCTAGTATGTAAATAAATCGCGAATATGGTCCAAGTAATAAACGCCCAAGTTTCCTTTGGATCCCAATTCCAATATGATCCCCAGGCCTCATTAGCCCATACTGCTCCCGAAAGAATACCTAGGGTTAAAAAGATAAAACCTAGACTAATAATACGATAACTCCAACGATCTAATTGTTGAATAAATTGAGACCTGTAATAATTTCTATAAGAAAGAAAAGAAGTGTTTCGTAAAACATTGTTTCTTTCGTTCATGTATTTGATCTCAGCAAAAGAAAATGACTCATAAAAAAAAAAATTATTGTTCTTACCAATAATTCTTATTATGACTTTTCGAAATGTAATGACTAAAAGAGCTACCGATAATAATGATCCACATAAAAGAGCTGCATAGCCCAATACCATCATACTTACGTGCATCATTAACCAATGCGATTGTAGAGCGGGTACTAATATTGCGGATTGATGCATTTCGGTTAAAAGACCCGAAGTAGCAAAGCCTTGGGTAAAAATAACACTTGGTGCGATTATTGTGCTTAAATACTTTTTAAGCTTTTTAAAACCAAAACCTGGAACTATATGAAAAATGGAAAAACCCCATGAAAGAAAGATTAATGATTCATATAAATCACTTAATGGTAAATGGCCCGAAAAAATCCAACGAGTAACTAATAATCCTGTTATACAGAAAAAAGTTATTATCATGCCTTTTTCGGACGAATCATATAGTCCTACGATTTCATTGACTAATAAGGTTATCAAATGAATTGCAATTACAATCGATACGACCGAAAACGATATATGAGTTAATATATGCTCTAAAGTTGAAAATATCATATAAAAAAATGAATAAAAAAAAAAAAGACCCCCTAATTATATGAATGGAAATCGGGAATTGAATTCATTATAGGACTTACTCTTTTAGAAAATAAGATACCATGCCGCCACTCGGACTCGAACCGAGATGCTCTAGCACTGCTTCCTAAGAGCAGCGTGTCTACCGATTTCACCACAGCGGCTTGCTCGAAATCATAATAACGGATTTTTAGTCAATCGTCGAGATTGAAAGAGTCGAGTCAAATGCAATATTTGTTTACTAAATATTGCATTTGAAACATTAAAGAATTTTAATTAAAAAAAAGTAAATTCCAAATTCTTATTCTCGTTCTTTTTTTTTTTCGTTTAGAGTGTCAGTTTTATTTTACTTAACAACGGGGAATGGAGTTTTTCCTAGTTTATGCTCTCTCAAAATGGTACCGTCGGAACTAGATAATTCTTACTTCAATCTATGAATGGAACAAAAAAAAATGTTCTTTCTTATTTTCATTTTTTAATGATTCTTTTTTATTTATTTGATTTTATGAATCTAAAGAAATGGATTTTTTTTTTTACAATTCAGTAGACAAAATGATTATTATTCTACATATCATAAGTCATAAGAGCAAAATGGGTTCAATTTTATATTGAACACTTCAAAACATTAGAAAATAGAAATTATTACTTATATCTTATCTCATTTTTTTTTTAGTTTGTATAAATATTTGTATAAAATATATAAACTAAATATAAAAAATGAAATAAAAAAGAATAACATATCAACAAAATAATAAAACAATAATCATAAAAATTTTAATTATAAAAAAGAAAAACGAAATAAAATTAAAAAAATAATAAACGAAATTAGACTATTCTTTGAGTCCAGCTAATTCAGATTATTCCAATGTTTGTATTTGTTGCACAAAAAAACTTTTTGAGTTCCCCGTAGAAAGAGATTTCGCTAACGAAAAAGCTTTCAATGCTGCCCAATATCCCTTCTCCTTCCAAATCGTTTTCCGAATCCTTTTTTTTGATATAGAAGTGCGTTTTTTTGGAACTGCCATTCAAAAATTAGACTAGTTTATTCATTGCTATAGTTGGATGTGAAAGACATCTATTGTTCAAAATGAATTGTTCTTTAATTAGCCATATATCTATCTTATCGATTTTTTTTTTATAAATTATACTATTCTACTCTCTTTCATAACAAAATGTGGATATGTAAAAATCACATAGTCTTTTTTTTTTTCCTAGTAATCTTTTATGTAATTCTTTTTTATATAAATTTTACAAAAAAAAGACTATCCATTTACTGTCTATTTTCTTCGTACTGCATTTATACATGGAATAAAATACATCGAAAAAGTTTGGAATAAAATACATCGAAAAAGTTTAAGAACCCAACCCTTATCCTGCTTCCTTGGTCGTTTAAAAGATACATGATTTTTAAAAATCATGTATCTTAATTCCTTTTTTCTATCTAAAGTAAACTGGTGAATATCATAACCTTTTTTACAAACTTTTTCCTAAGATAGATGTCTTTTTATTGGAATGGAAAATAATCAATTAGTGCCAAAACAAAACGAATTAATGATTCGGAATAAAAAACTAAAAAAAATTCTTATTTTATTACTAACTAAAAAAAAAAAGTTTATTTTTCACTAGTAATTTGGTCATATCATTTGACCCATTTTCACTTCGTACTTTGAACTATTGGAAATTTTGGACAAAAATGAAGAATAATTAACAATAGAAAATTCTATTTCTATCTTAATCTTTTTTATTAACTGAACCCTTTCAAAAGAGATAAAATTGGCGAATAAGAAACAAAACTCATTAAGAATTAAGAATAAAAATCGTTTTTTTTTTTTTTTATTTTTTTTTTTGTATGGAATATACACATCAATATTCATGGATCATACCTTTCATTCCACTTCCAGTTCCTATGTTAATAGGAGTGGGACTTATCCTTTTTCCCACGGCAACAAAAAATATTCGCCGTATGTGGGCTTTTCCTAGTGTTTTATTGTTAAGTATAGTTATGATTTTTTCGGTGGATCTGTCTATTCATCAAATCAATAACAGTTCTATCTATCAATATATATTGTCTTGGACTATAAATAATGATCTTTCTTTAGAGTTTGGCTACTTGATCGATTCACTTACCTCTATTATGTCAATATTAATCACTACTGTTGGAATTCTGGTTCTTATTTATAGTGACAATTATATGTCTCATGATGAAGGATATTTGAGATTTTTTGCTTATATGAGTTTTTTTAATACTTCAATGTTGGGATTGGTTACTAGTTCTAATTTGATACAAATTTATATTTTTTGGGAATTGGTTGGAATGTGTTCTTATCTATTAATAGGTTTTTGGTTCACACGCCCTATTGCGGCAAATGCTTGTCAAAAAGCGTTTGTAACTAATCGTGTAGGGGATTTTTGTTTATTATTAGGAATTTTAGGTCTTTATTGGATAACGGGTAGTTTGGAATTTCGGGATTTGTTTGAAATATTCAATAACTTGATTTATAATAATGAGGTTAATCTTTTATTTGTTACTTTGTGTGCCTTCTTCTTATTTGGCGGTTCAGTTGCTAAATCTGCCCAATTCCCCCTTCATGTATGGTTACCGGATGCTATGGAAGGTCCTACCCCTATTTCTGCTCTTATACATGCTGCTACTATGGTAGCGGCGGGAATTTTTCTTGTAGCCCGCCTTCTTCCTCTTTTTATAGTTATACCTTCGATAATGAATGGAATTGCTTTGATAGGGATAATAACAGTAGTATTAGGAGCTACTTTAGCTCTTGCTCAAAAGGATATTAAGAGAAGTTTGGCCTATTCTACAATGTCTCAATTGGGTTATATGATGTTAGCTCTAGGTATGGGCTCTTATCGAGCCGCTTTATTTCATTTGATTACTCATGCTTATTCAAAAGCATTGTTGTTTTTAGGATCCGGATCCATTATTCATTCAATGGAAGCTATTGTTGGATATTCTCCAGATAAAAGTCAAAATATGGTTCTTATGGGCGGTTTAACAAAACATGTGCCAATTACAAAAACTGCTTTTTTAGTGGGTACACTTTCTCTTTGTGGTATTCCACCCTTTGCCTGTTTTTGGTCCAAAGATGAAATTCTTAATGATAGTTGGTTGTATTCACCAATTTTCGCAATAATAGCTTGGTCCACAGCAGGATTAACCGCATTTTATATGTTTCGGATCTATTTACTTGTTTTTGAAGGATATTTAAACGTTAATTTGAAAAATTACAATGGAACAAAAAATAGCTCATTCCATTCAATATCTTTATGGGGTAAAGAAAAAGAAGGAAAAACAAAAATTCATTTATTATCTTTATTAACAATGAATAATAATGAAAGGGCTTCCTTTTTTCGGAAGAAGACACATCCACATCGAATTGATAGAAATATAAAAAGCATAACATGGCCTTTTATCGATATTACCCATTTTGGAACTAACTACACTACTTTTTCCTATCCTCATGAATCGGAAAATACTATGCTATTTTCTATGCTTGTATTAGTACTATTTACTTTGTTCATTGGGGTCATAGGAATTTCGTTCAATCAAGAAGGAATAGATTTGGATATATTATCCAAATTGTTAATTCCGTCTATAGACCTTTTACATCCAAATTCAAATAATTCTGGGGATTGGTA